ATAAATAAAAGGGTCCCCCGATGGTCATACAAATTGGTTGATTATTTTGAAGAACTGGAAACTGAGGAAGAGTCAACCGAGGATCGTGGTATTCGTTCACGAAAAGCCAAACCTTTAATAATTTTTAATGATAACAAGATGAATAAAAATACAAATGTGGATACTACTATTAATCATGATCCAGTAGACGAGGTGGCTTTGATACGCTATTCACAACAATCGGATTTTCGTCGAGATCTAATCAAGGGATCGATGCGTGCTCAAAGACGTAAAACAGTTATTTGGGAACTGTTTCAAACAACCGCGCATTCTCCACTTTTTTTGGACAGAACATACAAAACTTTTTTTTTTTCTTTTTATATTTCCAGAATGCTTATTTTTAGGAATTGGGTGGGGAAAGGTGTGGAATTCAAAATTTTGAATTCAGAAGAGGCGAAAGCAAAGAATAATAAAAATGAGGAGAAAAAAAAAGAGAATGAACGTATAACAATAGCAGAAACTTGGGATACTGTTCTATTTGCTCAAACAATAAGGGGTTCTTTGTTAGTAATTCAATCGTTTTTTAGAAAAAATATAATATTGCCCTCGTTGATAATAGCCAAAAATATTGTACGTATACTATTATTTCAATTACCCGAGTGGTACGAAGATTGGGAAGAGTGGAGTAGAGAAATCCATGTTAAATGCACCTATAATGGTGTTCAATTATCAGAAACAGAATTTCCGCAAAATTGGTTAACCGAGGGTATTCAGATAAAGATCCTATTTCCTTTCTGTCTGAAACCGTGGCACAGATCTAAGCTACAATCCTATCACGGAGATCCGATGAAAACGAAAGGTAAAAAGGGTAATTTTTCTTTTTTAACAGTTTGGGGAATGGAAGCAGAACTGCCCTTTGGTTCCCCCCGAAAAAAACCTTCCTTTTTTAAACCTATTTATAGAGAACTTGAAAAACAACTGATAAAAGTAAAAAATAAATATTTTCTAGATCTAGAAATATTAAAAGTAAAAGTAAAAGAAAGAGCAAAATGGTTTTTAACGGTATCAAAAAAAAAAACAAGATGGGTTATAAAAATAGTTCTATTTATAAAATATATAATGAAAAATTTTGCAAAAGTAAGTCTAATTCCATTATTTGGATTGAGGGGGGTATATGAATCGAATATAAAAAATAATAATTTATTAATAAGTAATCATACGATTCATGAATCGTCCATTCGAATTAGATCCATCGATTGGACAAACTATTCACTGACAGAAAAAAAGATGAAGGATTTGACGGATAGGACAAGTACAATCAGAAATCAACTAGAAAAAATAACAAAATACAAGAAAAACATATTTTTAACTCCAGATATAAAAATTAGTCCTAATGAAACAAGTTGTGATAATAACAGATTAGAATTTCCGAAAGAAATTTGGCAGATATTAATATTAAAAAGAAAAAATGCCCGACTAATGCGTAAATGTCACTTTTTTTTAAAATTTTTTATTGAAAGGATATACATAGATATCTTTTTACATATCATTAATATTCTCAGAATCAATGTACAAATTTTACTTAAAGAAAAAAAAAAAATGACTGATAAATACAGTTACTATGATGAAACAAATAAAAATACAATTTATTTTATTTCGACTCTACAAAAATCCATTTCTAATATTAGTAATAAGAATTCGCAGATTTTTTGTGACCTCTCTTTCTTGTCACAGGCATATATATTTTACAAATTATCACAAAACCAAGTTATCAACAAGTATCACTTGAAATCAATATTTCAATATCACGGAACAACCCCTTTTATTAAGAATATAATAAAAGATTCTTGTGAAACACAAGGAATATTTCATTCCAAATCAAGGCATAAGAAACTTCGCAAATTTGGAATGAATGAATGGAAAAATTGGTTAATGGGTAATGATCACTATCAATACGATTTATCTCAGACTAGATGGTCTAGATTAGTACCGCAAAAATGGCGAAAAAAAATAAATCAAAGTTTTTTGGTTCAAAATACAAACTCGAAAAATTTTGATTCATGTGAAAAAGACCAATTAATTCATTACAATAAAAAAAACAATTATGCAATGAATTCATTACCGAGTCAAAAAGATAAATTAAAAACCTACAAATATGATCTTTTATCAAATAAATATATTCATTATGAAGATAAAAAGGGTTCATATATTTCTGGGGCGCCGTTACAAGTAAATAAGTCCCGGGGGATTCCCTATAATTACAACACATATAATTCTGAATTTTTTTATTTGCCAGGAGATATAGATCTTAGTAATTATCTACGAAAAGATTATATTATTGATAGGGATAAAAATACGGATAGAAAATATTTTGATTGGAGAATTCTTAATTTTTGTCTTAGAAAAAATATCAATATTGAGAAATGGACAAATATAGATATCAGAGCCGACGCCTACATTAATAAAAATACTAAGACTCGGACTAATTATTATCAAACAATTGAAAAAATTGATACAAAAAAAATGGATAATAAGGATATTTTTAATCTCGATATTTATAAACAAATCAACTCATCCAATCAAAAAAATATATGTTTTGATTGGATGGAACTGAATGAAGAAATACTAAATTGGCCCGTATTGAATTTGGAACTTTGGTTTTTGCCAGAATTTTTGTTACTTTATCATGCATATAAGATTCAACCACGGATCATACCAATAAATTTACTTCTTTTAAAATTAAATATAAATCAAAATTTTAGTAAAAATATAAACGGAAATAAAAAAAAAAATGTTCGTGTATCATCTAATCAAAAAAAATTGCTTGAATTTGGATTAGAGAATAGAAATCAAGAAGAAAAACAACAGTCAGTCCGAGGGAATCTTGGATCAACTGCGCAAAACCAAAATAATCTTGTATTGGATCCATATTCATCAAGAAAAAAAAAAAAAATGAAAGAAGATTTTGGGGTATCGGACATTCAAAAACGTAGAAACAAAAAGCAATCTAAGAACAGCATAGCAGCGGAGCTAGATTTATTCCTGAAAGGATATTTTATTTTTCAACTGAGATGGGAACATTCTTTTAACCAAAAAATAATACAAAATATCAAGGTATATTGTCTACTGCTTAGATTGATAAATCCAAAGGAAGTTGCTATATCCTCTATTCAAAGAGACGAAATGAGTATCGATGTAATGCTGATTCCGAAGACTACAACTCTTACAAAATTGATAAAAAAGGGAATATTTATTATTGAACCGGTTCGGCTATCCATAAAATGGGATGAACAATTTCTCATGTACCAAACCGTAGCTATTTCACGGGTGCATAAGAGTAAGCACCAAACTAATCGAAGATATCAAGCAAAAAAAAATATTAATAATAATGGTATTAGTGAATCCATTGCACGACATGAAAAGTTGTTTGGGAATAGAGACGAAAATCATAATGATTTTATTGTTCCTGAAAATATTTTATCTCCCAGACGTCGTAGAGAGCTTAGAATTCAAATTTGTTTAAATTCGAGAAATTTAAATGTTGGGGAAAGAACCAAAGTTTTTTGCAATGGGAATAATGCAAAGAACTTTGGTAAATTTTTGTATGAGGATAAGCATCTTGATGTAGATACAAATAAATTTTTTAAATTCAAATTATTTTTTTGGCCCAATTATCGATTAGAAGATTTAGCTTGTATGAATCGCTATTGGTTTGATAGCAATAATGGTAGCCGTTTCAGTATGTCAAGGATACATATGTATCCACGATTAAGGATTAGTTGATAATAAATTTCCTATGGATCAAGTGGCATATCTGGTATGGTATATGAAGGCAAACAAATATACGCACGCCTTGTGTTATATTACATTCTGGTACATGATACTGATTCGATGACTTTATCTTAGCTTAGGCTTAGCAATTATATCTAGGAATGAATCGTCATAATCTTCTTAATCTTAGGTCCAAAGTATTCTCTTTTGTGGGTGGAGAAATGTACTACCCTTTTATATCCATTGTATTCATAATCCGAATAAAATTGATAATTAGATTTGATAAAAAAAGACGTATATGAATAAATCCAGATTATTGTGTATACCAAATTAAAATGACTAGTATTATTATTACTGATCAGTAAAATCCATATCTGTAAAATCTGTAAAATAAAAAAGGGAAAAATTTTTATGGTAAAAAATTTATTCATTTCAGTTATTTCGCAAGAAGAAAATAAGGGGTCGGTTGAATTTCAAGTATTCAGTTTCACCAATAAGATACGTAGACTTACTTCCCATTTGGAATTGCACAGAAAAGACTATTTATCTCAGCGAGGTCTACGGAAAATTCTGGGAAAACGCCAACGGCTATTGGCTTATTTGTCAAAGAAAAACAGAGTACGTTATAAAGAATTAATTAGTCAATTGGATATTCGGGAGCCAAAAACCCGTTAAGTTAATTTGAAGATTTATATTATACTATATTAGATTAGTTATTAGATTTTGAATTTTGATGAACTCCATTTCGTTTTCAGCAATTCATAGAATAATTAATCGGGAAAAAAATATATGACTGTACCAACTACAAGAAAAGACCTCATGATAGTCAATATGGGTCCTCACCACCCATCAATGCATGGTGTTCTTCGACTCATCGTTACTCTAGATGGGGAAGATGTTATTGACTGTGAGCCCATATTGGGTTATTTACACAGAGGAATGGAAAAAATTGCAGAAAATAGAACAATTATACAATATCTTCCTTATGTAACACGGTGGGATTATTTAGCTACTATGTTTACAGAGGCAATAACGGTAAATGGACCAGAACAGTTGGGAAATATTCAAGTACCTAAAAGAGCGAGCTATATTCGAGTAATTATGCTAGAACTGAGTCGTATAGCTTCTCATTTGTTATGGCTTGGCCCTTTTATGGCAGATATCGGTGCGCAGACTCCCTTCTTCTATATTTTACGAGAAAGAGAATTGATATATGATCTATTCGAAGCTGTCACAGGTATGCGAATGATGCATAATTATTTCCGTATCGGAGGAGTAGCTGCTGATCTACCTCATGGCTGGATAGATAAATGTTTGGATTTCTGTGATTATTTTTTAACGGGGGTTACTGAATATCAAAAGCTTATTACGCGCAATCCAATTTTTTTGGAACGAGTTGAGGGAGTGGGAATTATTGGCGGAGAAGAAGCAATAAATTGGGGTTTATCAGGACCAATGCTACGAGCTTCCGGAATTCAATGGGATCTTCGTAAAGTTGATCATTATGAATGTTATGACGAGTTTGATTGGGAAGTACAATGGCAAAAAGAAGGAGATTCATTAGCTCGTTATTTAGTCCGAATCAGTGAAATGACGGAATCCATAAAAATTATTCAACAAGCTCTGGAAGGAATTCCAGGGGGACCCTATGAAAATTTAGAGGTACGACGCTTTGATAGAACAAAGAATTCCGAATGGAATGATTTTTATTATCGATTTATTAGTAAAAAGCCTTCGCCTACTTTTGAATTGTCTAAACAAGAACTTTATGTGAGAGTGGAGGCGCCAAAGGGAGAATTGGGGATTTTTCTGATAGGAGATCAGAGCGTTTTTCCCTGGAGATGGAAAATTCGTCCACCAGGTTTTATCAATTTGCAAATTCTCCCTCAGCTAGTTAAAAGAATTAAATTGGCTGATATTATGACAATACTAGGTAGTATAGATATTATTATGGGAGAAGTTGATCGTTGAAATGATAATTGATACGACAAAAGTACAAGCTATCAATTCTTTTTCCAGATCAGAATCCTTAAAAGAGGTTTATGGGCTCATATGGTTACTTGTTCCTATTTTTACTCCCGTATCGGGAATCATAATAGGGGTACTGGTAATTGTGTGGTTAGAAAGACAAATATCTGCGGGGGTACAACAACGTGTTGGGCCTGAATACGCAGGTCCTTTGGGAATTCTTCAAGCTCTAGCAGACGGTACTAAACTACTTTTCAAGGAGGACCTTCTCCCATCTAGAGGAGATATTAGTTTATTCAGTATTGGACCGTCTATAGTGGTCATATCTATTTTACTAAGTTATTCAGTAATTCCTTTTGGTTATCACCTTGTTTTAGCCGATCTCAGTATAGGGGTTTTTTTATGGATTGCCATTTCCAGTATTGCTCCTATTGGACTTCTTATGTCAGGATATGGATCGAATAATAAATATTCCTTTTTGGGTGGTCTACGAGCCGCTGCTCAATCGATTAGTTATGAAATACCATTAACTCCATGTGTGTTATCAATATCTCTACGTGCGATTCGTTAGGACATGAACTTTTTTTACCTATTTTTTTTCATCATTCGGGGCGATGAACTAAACCAGATAGTTATATGAGTGAAACAAAACAGCTTAGAAATTGGCAGTAAAAAGAATGAGTCTCATTCCCTAGGTACAAGAGTTAAGCGAGAACGTAAACATAAACAGTAGAAACGCTTTACCCCAAGATTGGTCGATTGGTCATCATAGTTTGAAGCGGGTACAAAAGATCAACTGTATGGGGTTTTTACTATTGTATGGATTACCATACCGGGGATCGAACAAAAATGAGTGGACGATTAGGAATACCAAGGTACACAAAGGATTAGTAATGGAGATAATGTAGATTATATAAAGATGTATTTCTGCATAAAAATAAAAGGAATCCTGATGGGGCCTTAAGTTGGTAGAAATGACCAAGCAGTACTTCCCCATGATCCCGATCCAGAGTATGCTCTTACCCACTTATTAAACAAATTACTATCAGGAACGAAGTAATCCTTTAATTTATATTATTATTATAAGGAATGAGATCAATTCAGAAGCTTTTTTTGGTTATTATGGCATACGGAATTGCATTGGTCTAATTTGTGACTCTCCGATGTTTACTCTATCTACCCTACAAGTATATCGAGATAATATTGAACCGGTCGTTAGATTTATTTGTGGCCATGGAGGAGCCGTATGAGGTGAAAATCTCATGTACGGTTTTGCAATAGCGATGGGAATAGTGATGTTATCACCGACTATAATTATCTAACAGTTCAAGTACAGTTGATATAGTTGAGGCGCAGTCAAAATATGGTTTTTGGGGGTGGAATCTGTGGCGTCAACCTATAGGGTTTACTTTTTTTTTTATTTCTTCCTTAGCGGAATGCGAAAGATTGCCTTTTGATTTACCAGAAGCCGAGGAAGAATTAGTAGCAGGTTATCAAACCGAATATTCCGGTATAAAATTTGGTTTATTTTACGTTGCTTCCTATCTAAATCTACTAGTTTCTTCATTATTTGTAACAGTTCTTTATTTGGGTGGTTGGAATCTATCTATTCCGTACATATTAATTCCTGGGCTTTTTGGAATAAATGAAGTGGGCGGAGTCTTTGAAACGACAATTGGTATCTTTATTACATTAGCTAAAGCTTATTTGTTCCTGTTCATTCCTATCACAACAAGATGGACTTTACCTAGGATGAGAATGGATCAACTATTAAATTTTGGATGGAAATTTCTTTTACCTATTTCTTTAGGTAATCTATTATTGACAACTTCTTCCCAACTCTTTTCATTGTAAAGGCACAGGATATTCTAGATTCATAACTTCTCTCAAACAAGAGAAAGAAACATCAAATTATTTATAGATATTCAAGATATGTTCCCCATGGTAACTGGGTTCATGAATTATGGCCAACAAACGGTACGGGCTGCAAGGTATATCGGTCAAAGTTTTATGATTACCTTATCCCATGCGAATCGTTTACCTGTAACTATTCAATATCCTTATGAAAAATTGATCACATCAGAACGTTTACGCGGCCGAATCCACTTTGAATTTGATAAATGCATTGCTTGTGAAGTATGTGTTCGGGTATGCCCTATAGATCTACCCGTTGTTGATTGGAAATTGGAAACCAATATTCGAAAGAAACGATTGCTTAATTACAGTATTGATTTTGGAATCTGTATATTTTGCGGTAACTGCGTTGAGTATTGTCCAACAAATTGTTTATCAATGACTGAAGAGTATGAACTTTCTACTTATGATCGCCACGAGTTGAATTATAATCAAATTGCTTTGGGTCGGTTACCAATATCAGTAATTGGAGATTACACAATTCGAACAATTATGAATTCGACTCAAATAAAAAAAGCCACGGGTAACCCACTTGATTCAAGAACAATTACCAATTACTAAGATTAAGTTTTGATCTTAAAGTAGTGAAGCTTCTTTCATTTTGCTTGGTCAATAACTAAAAAACCTAACTATGGAGTGATGAGAATAATGGTTTGTTTGCTTTAGATTTAAAACCTCTTCATATATATATCTTTGATGGTTTCGAAATATTATATTTATATAAAAAAATATAATTATATTTTGAATAAATATATTAAAAAACAGAAAATATTAAATGAACCTTTCGGATAGAGAAACGGTATTCAATTAATTAAGTATATCTAGATCAACCGGAACCCCATTAGATTTAATTCAACTAGGAACGTATCAAAAAAAAGGGTAACTTCTTTTTTCCCGGTTTGATCAATCAATAGGGTTATGAAGCATTTCGACTTAATTTATCGCTTTTTTACATAGAATGGATTTACCTGGACCAATACACGACTTTCTTTTAGTATTTTTGGGATTGGGTCTTATAGCGGGAGGTCTAGGAGTGGTATTACTTACCAATCCAATTTTTTCTGCCTTTTCATTGGGATTGGTTCTTGTTTGTACATCCTTATTCCATATTCCATCGAACTCCCATTTTGTAGCTGCCGCACAGCTCCTTATTTATGTGGGAGCAATAAATGTATTAATTGTATTTGCTGTGATGTTCATGAATGGTTCAGAATATTACAACGATTTCCATCTTTGGACCGTTGGAGATGGAGCCACTTCACTGGTTTGTGGAAGTATTTTTTTTTCACTAATTACTACTATCCCAGATACATCATGGTACGGGATTATTTGGACTACAAGATCAAACCAGATTATAGAACAGGACTTGATAAATAATGGTCAACAAATTGGGATTCATTTATCAACAGATTTTTTTCTGCCATTTGAACTTATTTCGATAATTCTTTTAGTTGCCTTGATAGGTGCAATTGCTATGGCTCGTCAGTACTAAATACTTAGAAATAATAAGTACTTGTCTTGCTATGTCTTATACCATAAATTTTATTTAATTTCTTGTTCATGTATAAAAGAAAAATGCTCTTAGTTCAGTCTATTATGTATTACCAATACCTTCCTTTATTACGTACTTTTTATATTTTTAATCTTAATATAATATTATAATTATATTTTTTTTGTCAATCGAATCAGTTGAATTGTTGTTCATATTGAAATGAATCGAGATTGGTGAGGAGTTGGTCAATGATGCTCGAACATGTACTTGTTTTGAGTGCCTATTTATTATCAATCGGTATCTATGGATTGATTACAAGTCGAAATATGGTTCGAGCGCTTATGTGTCTTGAGCTTATACTGAATGCAGTTAATATGAATTTCGTAACATTTTCTGATTTTTTTGATAGTCGCCAATTAAAAGGAGACGTTTTCTCGATTTTTGTTATAGCAATTGCAGCCGCTGAAGCAGCTATTGGATTAGCTATTGTTTCATCAATTCATCGTAACAGAAAATCAACCCGTATCAATCAATCTAATTTGTTGAATAAATAGTACTAATAGTAAATAATCTAAATAAAATCCACAAATAAAAATTTGTATGTGCGACATAAGCATATGACGCTGTTTGCTAAAACGTAATAAATCAAAGTATCTTGGCCTTCTTTCATGAGCGGATCCAAAAGTAGGTTGATTCTGGTAAATCTAAATCATTGATTCGTCTGGTGTCTACAATATATAATTAATTTACTACTTTACTAGATCGAAAATTTATGAATCTAAAAAATTTAGAGATCCAATGTCACATTCAGTAAAGATTTATGATACATGTATAGGGTGTACTCAATGTGTACGAGCCTGCCCCACTGATGTATTAGAAATGATACCTTGGGACGGGTGTAAAGCTAAACAAATTGCTTCTGCTCCAAGAACAGAAGACTGTGTAGGTTGTAAAAGGTGTGAATCAGCTTGTCCAACGGATTTCTTGAGTGTCCGGGTTTATTTATGGCATGAGACAACTCGTAGCATGGGTCTAGCTTATTGATACGTTCCATAAAATTCCACTTGAATCCATTTTTTTTATCTTTACCGACAAAAACCCGCGCTCAAAAATTATATATATATATATTTTTTCTTTCGAGCGCGGGTTTTTCTGGTCAAAAGTGTATCTTGCCTTTACCACGAATAATTTTCCTTGGTTAACAATAATTGTTGTTTTGCCGATATTCGCGGGTACTTTCATTTTCTTTTTACCTCATAGAGGAAATAAGGTTATTAGGTGGTATACTATTAGTATATGTATATTAGAACTGCTTCTAACGACCTACGCATTCTGTTATCATTTCCAATTGGACGATCCATTAATTCAATTAGAACAGGATTATAAATGGATAAATTATTTTGATTTTCACTGGAGACTAGGAATCGATGGGCTTTCCATAGGACCCATTTTACTCACGGGATTCATCACTACTTTAGCCACTTTAGCGGCTTGGCCAGTTACTCGAGATTCAAAATTGTTCTATTTCCTCATGTTAGCAATGTACAGCGGTCAAATAGGATCATTTTCTTCTCGGGATATTTTACTTTTTTTTATCATGTGGGAGTTAGAATTAATTCCTGTCTACCTACTTCTATCCATGTGGGGAGGGAAGAAACGTTTGTACTCTGCTACAAAGTTTATTTTGTACACCGCGGGGGGTTCTATTTTTCTCTTAATGGGAGTTCTAGGTATGGGTTTATATGGTTCCAACGAGCCAACATTAAATTTTGAAACATCAGCCAATCAATCGTATCCTGCGGCATTAGAAATAATATTATATTTTGGATTTCTTATTGCTTATGCTGTAAAATTACCGATTATACCCCTGCATACATGGTTACCAGATACCCATGGAGAAGCACATTACAGTACATGTATGCTTTTAGCCGGAATCTTATTAAAAATGGGAGCATATGGATTGGTTCGGATCAATATGGAATTATTACCCCATGCTCATTCTATATTTTCTCCCTGGTTGATGATAGTAGGCGCAATTCAAATAATCTATGCAGCTTCAACATCTCCCGGTCAGCGCAATTTAAAAAAGAGAATTGCCTATTCCTCCGTATCTCATATGGGTTTCATAATTATAGGAATTGGTTCCATAACTGATACAGGACTCAACGGAGCCATTTTACAAATGATCTCTCATGGATTTATTGGTGCTGCACTTTTTTTCTTGGCAGGAACGAGTTACGATAGAATATGTCTTGTTTATCTCGAAGAAATGGGAGGAATAGCTATCCCAATTCCAAAAATATTTACAATGTTCAGCAGCTTCTCGATGGCTTCTCTTGCATTGCCTGGAATGAGTGGCTTTGTTGCAGAATTGGTAGTTTTTTTTGGACTCATTACAAGCAAAAAATTTCTTTTAATGCCAAAAATACTAATTACTTTTGTAACGGCAATTGGAATGATATTAACTCCTATTTATTCATTATCTATGTTACGTCAGATGTTCCATGGATACAAGCAATTTTATGATCCAAATTTAAATTTTTTGGATTCTGGACCACGAGAACTGTTTGTTTCAATCTGTATCTTTATACCCGTAATAGGTCTTGGCATTTATCCAGATTTCGTTCTATCACTATCAATTGACAAGGTAGAGGCTATTATATCTAATTACTTTTATAGATAGTTTTCATCACTAAGACATATAAAAAGATAAAAATATATAATTTTTTTTAGCTCGTTGTACAATGAAACCTAAACTTAATAAGTATTCTTTTTCCTTCTTTACTTCTTAAAAATGAAACAAAAATGATTAATGAATTGTAATTCGATACTTTTGTAGTTTTTGAGAACCATTTGAACCACTACTTGATTCAAATGGTTCTCAAAAACTCATACAAACTTTTGTTAGATATGCTATTACTATGTAATAATGTAATATTTAATGTATTCGTAAGGTCTTTTATTCAATTAGATGTTAATGCGAATGAACCATAACTATGTAGCCCTATTCCTAATAGATTTACTCCAAAATAGCATATCCAAATTATAAAAAATCCCATAGAGGCCACAATTGCAGAATTGGAGCCTTGCAAATTTTCAGTTGTTCTAGTATGTAAATAAATTGCGAATATGGTCCAAGTAATAAATGCCCAAGTTTCCTTTGGGTCCCAATTCCAATAGGATCCCCATGCCTCATTAGCCCATACTGCTCCCGAAAGAATACCTATGGTTAAAAATATAAACCCGAGACTAATGACACGAGAACTCCAACAATCCAATTGTTGAATTAATTGGTACCTGTGATAGTTTCTAAACGAGATAAAACAATTGTTTCGTAAAACATTGCTTATTTCATTCACGTATTGCAGTTCGCCAAAGTAAAAAGGCCCCGTAGTTAAATGATTGTTTTTATATTTACCAAAGATTTCTATATTTTTTCGAAATGTAATAACTAGAAGAGCCACTGATAATAACGATCCACACAGAAGAGCTGCATAGCTTAATACCATCATACTTACGTGCATCATTAACCACTGTGATTGTAGAGCAGGTACTAATATTGTGGATTGATGCATTTTACTTAAAAGACCCGAAGTAGCAAATCCTTGGGTAAAAATAGCACTTGGCGCAGTTATGGCATTTAAATTTTTTTTGTGGTTTCTAAAATAGGGAACCATATGAATAATGGAGAAACTCCATGAAAGGAACATTAATGATTCATATAAATTACTTAAGGGTAAATGTCCTGAATAAATCCAACGAATAACTAATAATCCTGTTATACATAAAAAAGTAGCTACCATTCCCTTTTCCGACGAATCATACAGCCCTATGATTTCGTAGACTAATAAGTTCATCAAATAAATGGTAATTAGAATTGAAACAATCGACAAAGAAATGTGAGTTAATATATGTTCTAAAGTAAAAAGTATCATAAAAAATCCTAAAAAAAAGGATGTCCTCCAACAATGGAATATAAACCCGGAATTTTATTCTATACATTATAAGAGTTATTCTAGTATTTCTTTTACTTGTTTTTTTTTAGATGCCGCCACTCGGACTCGAACCGAGATGCTCTAGCACTGCTTCCTAAGAGCAGCGTGTCTACCGATTTCACCATAGCGGCTTGCTCGAAATCATAATAGCCCATCCACCTTCAATCGTCGATATTGAGGGAGGAGATTCAATGCAATATCTTGAGGAACATTAATAAATATCACTCAAATTCCTATTTGAACGTTCAGTAATCCTTACCTTAATTGTAGTGGGAGGGCGGTGTTTGTTTTAACAATGCAATGTCCTTTCGTGAGGGTTAAGCTCTTCTGGAATTGAATTGACGAGTTGTAACTAGACAATTCCGTTCTAAACACATGCCTAGAACTTAAAATTTTTTTATACCCCATTCTTATTTTTTGATGATTTATTCATTTTATCATTTATCTGATTTTATGAATTCGAAATTGAAAAAAAAGCTTATTATGAAAAACGAATCGATGGGGAAAATAATAATCCCCATCTCACAAATAAAACACACAAATAAAGAAGGATTAAACTTTGTTTTGTGCCCCGTTTTTTAGTCCCTTTCTAGCAGACAGACAAATTCTTATCCCACAAACGGCAATGGACAATTCCATCTCATTTTTATAAGTTCCAAATATTCATTAATGGTACTGATTCATCTTATAAATTAAATTATTTAATTGATTGGTTCATATCAATTCATATTATTCCAAGACTTTATTACTTGTTTGTCGCACAAAAAAACTTTTTGAATTCCCGGTAGAAAGAGATTTTGCTAAAGAAAAAGCTTTTATCGCCGCCCAATACGCTTTATTTTTCCAAAAATTTTTACGAATACGCTTTTTGGACATAGAAGTACGTTTCTTCGGAACCGCCATTAAAAAATGAAGAGGTTACTCATTGTTATAGTTAAATGTGGAAGACATTTATTGTTCAATTCAATATATATATCATTTTTTTCTTATATACCGACAAGTATATATTAAATTATATCTGATATCTTCATTCGGATATATATCCACGGGATCCAAGGCTATATAAATCTAATTGCTTGCCGTTGCTAAGAAAAAAAAAGGGGGGGGGTTCAATTCGTATTTCCTTATATTTTAATCAGGTTACATTTCAGCTAATTTCAAAAAATAAATCGAAAAGTTTCAGAACCCTTACCTAATTTAAGAAAACTAAACTTTAAAACTCTTTCTATTAATTGAAATTGATCAAGAAAGTAGATCTAATTAAAAAAGTAGATCTAATTAAAATTATAAAAATAGTAATGAGACTAGTATCCATTATATAGTTAATTTATTAAACAATATTTAATTTGAAAAAAAAAAATAAATTAAAGGGGGGTTAATATTTCCAGTTTTGCGCAAACTGAAGTGACGGGAAACAAATCGACGGATATTTATATTAGATAATTTATCATCCACAACGAGCCAGTTCACAACCAATGCTTTGGTATACTTTTTTCTTGTTCTATGGATCTATATTTTTGTAATGTTGAAAATATAATATTATGTATCTTCATAAATATCTTAGTTTATAATTAACTTAAGTAAAGTAGTAACTTTTCAACATTGACTTAATCTTCTCGTTTGACCTATTGTAACTTCTTTTTTTTTATAAATTGAAAAATTAAGTCCTTTCGTAGTCTTGATTATAGTTCTTTTTGCCCCTTTCGAAATATATAAGAGCTGGTGAATTGGAAACAATTAAGCAAAAAAAAGTTTTATTATGATTATGGAACATACATATCAATATGCATGGATCATACCCTTCGTCCCCCTTCCAGTTCCTATAGCAATAGGGGTGGGGCTTCTCTTTGTTCCGACGGGAACAAAAAATATTCGTCGTATATGGGCTTTTCCTAGCGTTTTATTACTAAGTATCATTATGCTTTTTTCATCCGATCTGTCTATTCAGCAAATAAGTGGCAGTCCTATCTACCAATATGTATGGTCTTGGACCATCAATAACGATTTTTCCTTAGATTTCGGCAACTTGGTAGATCCACTTACTTCCATTATGTTAATATTAATTACAACTGTTGGAATTATGGTTCTTATTTATAGTGACAATTATATGTCTCATGATCAAGGTTATTTGAGATTTTTTGCTTATATAAGTTTTTCTAATGCTTCCATGTTGGGATTAGTTACTAGTTCAAATTTGATACAAATTTATATTTTTTGGGAATTGGTTGGAATGTGTTCGTATCTATTAATAGGTTTTTGGTTCACACGACCAATTGCAGCAAGTGCTTGTCAAAAAGCCTTTATAACTAATCGTGTAGGGGATTTTGGTTTATTTTTAGGAATCTTAGGTCTTTATTGGCTAATGGGTAGTTTTGAATTTCGGGATTTGTTCGAAATAGCCAATAATTTGATTGATAATAATGGGGTCAGCTCTTTATTTCTTACTTTGTGTGCTTCCCTATTATTTGTTGGTGCAGTTGCTAAATCCGCACAATTCCCTCTTCACGTATGGTTACCTGATGCCATGGAAGGTCCTACGCCTATTTCGGCTCTTATACATGCAGCTACTATGGTAGCTGCGGGAATTTTTCTTGTAGCTCGACTTCTTCCTCTTTTTACAGCCATACCTTACATAATGAATATAATTTCTTTTGTAGGTATAATAACAATACTATTAGGAGCTACTTTGGCTCTTGCTCAAAGAGACATTAAAAAAAGTTTAGCCTATTCTACAATGTCGCAATTAGGTTATATTATGTTAGCTTTAGGTATGGGATCTTATAGAGCTGCTTTATTTCATTTGATCACTCATGCCTATTCGAAAGCATTATTATTTTTAGGATCTGGATCCATTATTCATTCAATGGAAACCGTTGTTGGATATTCTCCAGATAAAAGCCAGAACATGGCTCTTATGGGCGGTTTAACAAAATATGTGCCAATTACAAAAACTTCCTTTTTATTAGGTACACTTTCTCTTTGCGGTATTCCACCTATAGCTTGTTTTTGGTCCAAAGACGAAATTATTAATGATAGTTGGTTGTATTCACCGATTTTCGCAATAATAGCTTGTTTCACGGCGGGGTTAACTGCATTTTATATGTTTCGGATGTATTTACTTACTTTTGAAGGGCATTTAAACGTTAATTTTAAAAATTATAGCGGCAATAAAGATAACGCGTTATATTCAATATCCGTATGGGGTAAAAAGAGACCGAAAGCGATAAAAAATTATTTTATTTTTTCAAGTATAAATAATAATGAAAGGGCTTCCCTTTTTTCGAAAAAAACGTATAAAAACCTCATTACTATTAAAAAGTTTGTGAATAAAAAAACTTCGACGTATCCTCATGAATCAGACAATACTATGTTATTTCCACTTTTTTTATTGGCTTTATTTACTTTGTTCGTTGGATCTATAGGAATTCCTTTTGATCAAAGAAGCATATATTTTGATATATTATCAAAATGGTTAACTCCGTCGATAAACTTTTTACATTCAAATTCTAACAATTATTTTGATTGGTATGAATTTGTTAGAAATGCCGTTTTTTCCGTCAGTATAGCTTATTTCGGAATATTTATAGCGTTTCTTTTATATGGTCCCGCTTATTCATATTTTCATAATTTTAACTTAATCAATTTTTTTGTTAAAATAGGTCCTAGGAGAATTTTTTGGGACAAAATACTAAATGTAATATATAATTGGTCATATAATCGAGGTTACATAGACCATTTTTATGCAAAAACTTTAACTAGGGCTATAAGAGGATTATCAGAACTAACTAATTTTTTTGATAGACAAGTAATTGATGGAATTACAAATGGTATTGGTGTTACAAGTTTCTTTGTAGCAGAGATTATAAAATATGTAGGGGGGGGGCGTATCTCTTCTTATCTCTTTTTTTACTTATTTTATATATCCATTTTTTTATTAATTTATAATTTACTTTAGTTTATTCCTTGTCTAGAGCTTCAATTCGGTTGATAAGTTCGTTGCTCAGGTTTTTTTGTTTTTGTTCATTGGTATAAACCCAATGATTATACAGCTCTTCTGAGGATAGTTTTTGTGCACGGCAGAAAAACATCTTCTGTTGTATCATTTCAAAAAACGTTGACAAACTAGGTGGGTATGTAAAAGATATTCTTTGTTTTCCATCACTTCGGCATGTATAAAAAAAATATTGTGACATTTCATTTCTTACAGCGTTTTCAAATCGATCATTTTTTATATATCTCAATGGGCGATTCCATCGTTTATAGTCGAAAAGAAGAGTAACAAGAGGTTTTTCAAACCAGAATAGGTTTTCTATATCTTTATTTATTTCTAACTTCGAATTTTCTTGATTTCCATCAAGATAAGAATTTTCATAAACTGGGC